TAAAAAACCACCTCGATGGTCATACAAATTAATCAACGAGTTGGAACAAATGTTTAAAAAACGACGAAAAGAACAAGGCATAATGCAAGGGCTGGATCACCAGCTTCGAACAAGAAAATTTAAACGTATAGATTTTTTAACTCGTTCCAAACGAAGTTTTAAGAAATCTAATTTCAAGAATTATAATCTTTATACAAAATTTAATAGAGATTCGGGTTTTATAAGTTATTTGGAAGAACCAGATTTTCGTCGAGCCGTAATCAAAGGATCTATGCGCAGTCAAAGGCGTAAAATGGTTATTTGGGGACCGTCTCAAGGAAATCCCCATTCCCCTCTTTTTTTGGAAAAAATGGAAGATTTTCCTTTTCCTATATCCGACCTAATGAATCTTTTTTTTAATATTAGAGATTGGTTGGGTAAAAAGTCAGAATTTGAAATTTTAGATCAACAATTCCAAATAAAAAAAAACAACCAGGAAGACGCAATGGAATTCTGGGAAAACATTCCATATGCACAAAAAACAAGAAGTATTCTGTTACTAGCACAATCAATTTTTAGAAGGTATATTAAATTACCCTTATTGATAATAGCTAAGAATATTGGCCGTATTTTATTACGGCAATCTCCGGAATGGTATGAGGATTTCCAAGATTGGAATAGAGAAATTTATTTAAAGTGCAGCTATAATGGTCTTCAATTCTCCAAAACAGAATTTCCTAAAAATTGGTTAATAGAAGGTTTTCAGATCAAAATCTTATATCCTTTTCATTTGAAACCGTGGCACGGATCTAAGCTACGACTCTCTGATAGAGATCGAAAGCAACAAGATGATTTTGATTCTTGTTTTTTAACAGTTTTGGGAATGGAAACAGAATATCCTTTTGGTCCTCCTCGAAAAACACCTTCCTTTTTTGAACCCGTTTTTAAAGATATAGACTACAAAGTCGAAATAAGAAATTTTAATTTTAGAGTTCAAAGAGTTTTAAAAAAAATAACAAAGCAACAAGAAAAAGCATTTTTATTTTTAAAACAAATACTTTTAAAAGGAAAGAAAATTCCATTATTTATACCGAGAGAAATATATGAATCAAGTGAAACTCAAACAGAAAAGGATTCGATAATCAGCACTCAGATAATTCATGAATCATTTAGTCAAAATAAATCTAGAGATTATTCACAGGCAAAAGAAGAGATTAAACATAGAATTGATAGAAGAAACACAATCAGAAATCAAATAGAAATAATGAAAAAAAATAAAAAGAATAATCGAGAATCACCCCCAAAAATTTGGAAAATATTAAAAAGAAAAAATATTGAATTAATATTTCAATTTTGCATTGAAAAAATATACGTAGATATCTTTTTATGTATAATTAATATGCGCAGAATTTCTCTACAACTTTTTATGGAATCAACAAAAAAAATTCTTGAAAAATACATTGACAATAATGAAATAAATAAAGATAAAGAAAGAATTAATAAAAAAAAACAAAATAAAATTGACTTCATTTCGCCTATGACTATAAAAAAGGCTTTTGATAATCTTAGAAATAGTAAGCAGAAGCCACATATTTTTTTTGATTTATCTTACTTGTCACAAAAATATGTATTTTTAAAATTATCACAAACCCAAGTTATTAACTTCAATAAGTTAAGATCTATTCTTCAATATAATGGACCATCTTTTTTTCTTAAGAATGAAATAAAGGATTTTTTTGGAACACAAGGAATATTTGATTCCAAAGTAAGACATAACAAACTTTCAAATTATGAAAAGAATCCATGGAAAAACTGGTTAAGAAGTCATTATCAATATGATTTATCTCAGATTACATGGTCTACATTAGTCCCACAAAAATGGCGAAATCAAATAAATCAATGCCATATGTCTCAAAATGATGATTTAAAGAAAGGGTATTTCTATGAAAAAGACCCATTATTGGATTACAAAAAAAAACAAAATTTGAAAGTATATTTATTACCAAATAAAGAGGATAATTTTCAAAAAAACTATAGATATGATCTTTTCTCATATAAATATATGAATTCTGAAACTAAGAATAAGTCTGATATTTATAGATCATCATTAGAAACAATAAAGAAGCAAGAAAATTCCACCAAAAATAAAGAAACTTTTTTTAACATACTCAATAATATTCCTATCAAGAATTATCTAGAAAAAAGTGATATTATATATATGGAAAAAAATACAGATAGAAAATATTTGGGTTGGAAATTTAATACAAATATTCAGGTTGAACCTAATAAGGACCAAATAACAGAGAATTCTCATAATAATGGTCTTTTTTATCTTCCAATTAAATCAAATTCCAAAATCAATTATAAAAAGGTCTTTTTTGATTGGATGGGAATGAATGAAAAATTATTAATCTTAAATCACCTCATATCGAATCCTAAAGTTTTTTTATTTCCAGAGTTTTTAATACTTTATCATAAATATAAAGAGAAACCTTGGTTTATCCCAAGCAACTTACTTCTT